CTAGAATGGCACCTTACATCTCTGCAAAGCGTAAAGGTATTCATATTATAAATCTTACTAGAACTGCTCGTTTTTTATCCGAAGCTTGTGATTTAGTTTTTGATGCAGCAAGTGTGGGAAAACAATTCTTAATTGTTGGTACAAAAAATAAAGCAGCTGATTTAGTAGCATCGGCTGCAATAAGGGCTCGGTGTCATTATGTTAATAAAAAATGGCTTGGTGGTATGTTAACGAATTGGTCCACTACAGAAACAAGACTTCATAAGTTCAGGGATTTGAGAGCGGAACAAAAGACGGGAAGACTCAACCGTCTTCCGAAACGAGATGCAGCAATGTTGAAGAGACAATTATCTCACTTGCAAACATATCTAGGTGGTATCAAATATATGACGGGGTTGCCTGATATTGTAATCATCGTTGATCAGCAAGAAGAATATACGGCTCTTCGAGAATGTGTTACTTTGGGAATTCCAACAATTTGTTTAATTGATACAAATTGTGACCCAGATATTGCAGATATTTCGATTCCAGCCAATGACGACGCTATAGCTTCAATCCGATTCATTCTTAACAAATTAGTATCCGCAATTTGTGAAGGTCGTTCTAGCTATATAAGAAATCGTTGATTAATAATAAGATAAGTCAATTTCTTCATGAATTACATAAATTTAGCGAATGGGATCGGTTACTATATCCTGAATATAGAAAAAGAGATAAAAACTACTTATGTAATTACTTTGTATCCGAAATATACAATTCAATTAAAGTAGGCGAATTGGTAAAGAGATAGATGATTGAATTAAAATAATTCCTTTTTAAGTTCTATTTCTGTCAGAGGGCAATATGAATGTTCTACCATGTTCCATAAACACACTAAAAAGGTTATATGATATATCCGGTGTAGAAGTGGGCCAACATTTCTATTGGCAAATAGGGGGTTTCCAAGTCCATGCCCAAGTACTTATTACTTCTTGGTTCGTAATTGCTATCTTATTAGGTTCCGCTACTCTAGCTGTTCGGAATCCACAAACCATTCCGAACGACGGTCAGAATTTTTTCGAATATATCCTTGAATTCATTCGAGATTTGAGCAAAACCCAAATTGGAGAAGAATACGGTCCTTGGGTTCCTTTTATTGGAACTATGTTTTTATTTATTTTTGTTTCCAACTGGTCAGGGGCTCTTTTACCGTGGAAAATAATAAAGTTACCTCATGGGGAGTTAGCTGCACCCACGAATGATATAAATACTACTGTTGCTTTAGCTTTACTTACGTCAGTAGCATATTTCTATGCAGGTCTTACAAAAAAGGGATTGGGTTATTTCGGTAAATATATTCAACCAACTCCAATACTTTTACCAATTAACATCCTAGAAGATTTCACAAAACCCTTATCACTTAGTTTTCGACTTTTTGGTAATATATTGGCTGATGAATTAGTAGTTGTTGTTCTTGTTTCTTTAGTACCTTTAGTAGTTCCTATACCTGTCATGTTCCTTGGATTATTTACTAGTGGTATTCAAGCTCTTATTTTCGCAACTTTAGCCGCGGCTTATATAGGAGAATCCATGGAGGGTCATCATTAACTATCTTTCAAAATATTCTTTTTTTTATCCCAACGTAATGTGTGGGTGGTTCCGATAAGCTATTTTGGAACAGAATAGATACAATCTAACGTATATCTGATTTAGAGTAGAATAGTAGTAAAAAAGATTAGGATATTATGGAATTCAATTGTAAAAAGGACCGAACCAGATCTAAAAGATAAGATCTTTTTCCTAAGATTTCCGTTTGGCCTACTTAATGCCTCCCTATATTATAATTATATTTCTACTTGTTCAGTCAATCACAATATTTATGATGATTCATACATAATTTGGATAAGAACTGTTATCCGGTTTCAATATGTGATAAAAAAATGTTCTACAGAACTATTCCCATTTCATTGAATTTCATTCAATACAATATCAAAATTCGAATTTTGATATTGTATTGATATGTAAGGATGCAGACTAATTAATTTGTTTGTTTGTATTCACGATTATATTAATGTGGGATAATGATAAAGAAAAGGAAACTAATAATTTATAAACGAGATTCATAAAAAATGGGTGTTGGGGTGGGGTTGGGTCAGATATATTAAATTTATATATGGATATAAGCCAACTCTTCCGTCTGTTTCAAAGAAGGATTCGAGAATCGAGTTGAATATAAGATGTGCGTTTTTGGTTTACGTTATGGAAGAAAGACATGTATATGTGATAGTAGATATTTACTAGTTTAGTTACATATGAATTATCCATATATATATCTTATGGACTTTCCTATGCTACCGTGAATTTAGATAGTAATTACGATATATGATAGAAGTCCTTCCGTTTCGTCTGGCCCGAATGAATAAACAGATGAAATCAAACATATAAAAGAGAAAGGATGCAGAATTGAAAGAATGGTTCGTAACAAAAAAAATAAAATGGAAGAACTGGGGCCTTATAGATTGATTATGGATTGATAAAGACTCCAGGGATAGGAACGAACGGGAACTAAAAACGCGAGATTGAAGTAGTTATGCTCATTCAAAAATCTCATTACTTTTGTAGTTTATAGTTGTTATTTTGACTGGATGGGACTTAGTAATGTAATAATAAGTCATAATTTATTGATTGCTTGTATCATTAACCATTCTTTTATTTTTTTTGTTAGGAGTTTAACCTGAATCTATTGATTTTTGTTGCTTTTGTTATTGTTGTTGGATTGGTTGTAGGGTTGGCTTTTATTGGACGTGGAGTTGGTCAAGGTACTGCTGCAGGCTAAGCCGCCGAAGGTATCGCAAGACAACCAGAAGCAGAGGGTAAAATACGAGGTACTCTATTGCTTAGTCTGGCTTTTATGGAAGCTTTAACAATTTATGGACTGGTTGTAGCATTAGCAATTTTATTCGCAAATCCCTTGTTTAATCTTAATTTTCTAAATTTGTAAGTCTTTTTTTTTGCCTTTTTTATTTTATTACCTTATATTTGTCACTTGACTTGATTTTTTGAATTATATCAAAATTTTATTCCTACAAAAACTTTAACTTATTCTCGTTGAGATAAAAAATACCTCGTGGGAAGGACTAATTTGATTGAGGATCAGGATTAGCGGATCCGTTCGCTTTCTTCCTTCCCGTTCTCAATCTAATAAAAACCCACTACTTTTTTTAGGAAGCGTTGCAACAAACGCGGCGCGGTATTTCTCAATTGATATGAGGCCCGGCACCTATAATACAATCAAAATAATAATTAATCAATAAAATCCATTTATTTATAAATAAGAAAAATAAAATAAAAAAAAGGCGCGAAGTAATACAAAAAGAACTCTGTTCAATTTAGTCTATAAGAGGAGATCATATGAAAACTGTAACCGATTCTTTCGTTTCCTTGGGTCACTGGCCATCCGCCGGGAGTTTCGGATTTAATACCGATATTTTAGCAACAAATCTAATAAATCTAAGTGTAGTCCTCGGTGTATTGATTTTTTTTGGAAAGGGAGTGTGTGCGAGTTGTTTATTTCAAGAATAAGCTGGATCTAACCAGCTGCACTTTATAATATAATGACTAGGAAAGAAAGGTGCACGATCTCGCGAATTACTTCTGAATAAATTGGAAATCATATGTACGAACCATAGCATTTCGTGATTTATTGGTAAATACACTTTGATTCTCTATTAACCAATAATATGGGACCCTAAACATGGTTAAAGCTAAATTGTTTGAAGTCCGGGCGCAACATTGGTGCTCTTTCTACCACTACGTTAGTTTAGTATGGAGATGGTTTCACAATGAATAGTTGCATTTTATCCGATATAGAACACTCATATCGATAAAATTATTTTAACCTTTTACTGGAAAAATGGGAATCCCATCCTTTTTTATTTTATCCAATGCGGAATCGACGACCTATGTATAAAGTAAACGGGATTTTTTGGATTTGAAGAAAAAGCAAATAAAAAATAATAAGAATAATAAAAAAAGAAACAACTTTGCCGATAATTACAGATTTTTTGTCTGGTCGGAAGAGTCCTACTAATATTCTGGTCTTCGATCAATGATCAGTTTCAATATTTTGGAATCCGAACAGAGAAGAGAGGATAAGCTCATTACATAAATATAAAAAAGAGATATGGGAATAATCCATCTATAAGTAAGTGAGCGTGAGAGCCAAATGAATCGAAAGATTCATGTTTGGTTCGGGAAGAGATCTTGGAATTTTTGAAATTAATGGGAAGATAATCTACTTTCATTAAGTGATTTATTAGATAATCGAAAAGAGAGAATCTTGACTACTATTCGAAATTCAGAAGAGCTTCGCGTAGGGGCCGTTGAAAAGCTGGAAAAAGCCAAGGCCCGCTTACGAAAAGTGAAAATGGAAGCGGATGAGTTTAGAGTGAATGGATATTCCGAGATAGAACGAGATAAGTTGAATTTGATTAATTCAACTTATCAGAATTTGGAACGATTAGAAAATTACAAAAACGAAACCATTCAGTTTGAACAACAAAGAGCGATTAATCAAGTCAGACAACGCGTTTTTCAACAAGCCTTACAAGGAGCTCTAGGAACTCTGAATAGTTGTTTGAACAACGAGTTACATTTACGCACCATCAGTGCTAATATTGGTATGCTTGGGGCGATGAAAGAAATAACCGATTAGTCCTTCTACTGTAGGCATTATTTATGGATTTTTACTTTGCTTCTGAAAAAGAATTAAGCAAGACTCATGGCAACCCTTGGAGCCGACGAAATTAGTAATATTATCCGTGAACGTATTGAGCAATATAATAGAGAAGTCAAGATTGTAAATACTGGCACCGTACTTCAAGTAGGCGATGGCATTGCTCGTATTCATGGTCTTGATGAAGTAATGGCAGGCGAATTAGTAGAATTTGAAGAGGGTACAATAGGCATTGCTCTTAATTTGGAATCAAATAATGTTGGTGTTGTGTTAATGGGTGACGGTT